TGAATTTTCCATAACTTAGGTAAGTGCTTTACCAACATATGTAGTGTAGTAAAAAAATAAATGGAATTTAACCCCTTCATGCTTACTATAACTAGTTATTTCGGTTTTCTACTGGCTGCTTTAACTATAACCCTAGCTCTATTTATTGGCTTGAACAAGATACGTCTTATTTGAAATGAATTGAATGAAAAAGTCAGAAAAAAAATCTTTCTTTTGGATTTCTGGTATTCTACGGCTCTTTTCCACACTAATTATCAATTCTTTTCTTGGTCATTGAGATTCGTGGATAATTTAGACTATTATTTAGAGATAGATCGTACCTCTTTTTTTTATCCCCTCGAACAAATTGAAATGATTGAAGTTTTTCTATTTGGAATCGTCTTAGGCCTAATTCCTATTACTTTAGCGGGATTATTCGTGACTGCGTATTTGCAATACAGGCGTGGGGATCAGTTGGATCTTTGATTGAGTAATATTTCTTTTTTTTATTGACCTCCTCCAGACCAGAGAGGAGGTCAAATTGGAGTTGCACTCCGACTTTTTTTTAAGTTATTTTACTCTCTTTCGACATAAGATAGATGGAATCACGCTCTGTAGGATTTGAACCTACGACATCGGGTTTTGGAGACCCGCGTTCTACCAAACTGAACTAAGAGCGCTTTCAAAACAAAAACAAAATACTTTTCTACTCCTAACGTGTCTCACGTGCGTATAGTATCCACAAATTCAAGTTATACCCACTTTAATGGATCCCCCCGCTACTGCCCATAAAAAAGAGAGAAGTAATAGGTAGGGATGACAGGATTTGAACCTGTGACATTTTGTACCCAAAACAAACGCGCTACCAAGCTGCGCTACATCCCTTTTCCAAATTGTTGTACAATGCCATTGTATACAATTCCTTTCTTGTTTTCCACATCGTAATTTTATTCTATTTCTCTATTTATATAGAACTTTCTTTTCATTTCTTGTTTTTGGTCTCATATAATCAAGGAAGAGTATATATCTAAAATCCAGTCGAATTTCACCTATAAAAGAAAGATTACTATTCCTTAGTAAAGTAGGAAGGGGTCGTCTTTTTCTTTTTTAGGGATAGGCAAATCTCGTCTATCTGGTTCATTCTATATATATCTAGAATATTGATTTTGTTTTTTTAGTTCGGAATTTCGCCTAAACAAAAGAAATACAAACGAGCTTGAGCAAGAGTATCTGATCATATATGTATTCTAATAAAGAAGGAGGATTTTCAATGCGGGATATAAAAACATATCTCTCTGTAGCACCCGTGCTAAGTACTCTATGGTTTGGGGCTTTAGCAGGTTTATTGATAGAAATTAATCGTTTATTCCCAGATGCTTTGTCATTCCCTTTTTTTTAATTCTAGTTATTCTTATCCGAGAGATCGAATTCTTTGTGATATGACGAAAATTTTCCTGCAATCTTTTTTTAGTATACGAAGCAAAAAGAAAGAAAAGCTGGATTGGGTTGAATCTCAGAGTCATGAAAAATTCGATAAATCCCCTTTCTTTTGGAAAATTTAATTAAAAGGGGTATCCAAGTTAAGTCAGGCCTCACAAATCAGAGCATAGAAAGAGACCGGGGCTGGGCTTGCTACTTAAATGAAAGGATTTCTAAGCAAAATCCTTGCTAATTCGACAAGGATTGTATTCTTTAATTATTTCTCTATTTTTTATTACTTAATTTACGAATTTCCAAAATTTTTTAGTCTATTGGATTCGTTAGAAAATTCGAAGAATTACAACAAAATCTTTAGAAATTGCATTTTTAGTTAGGGACTTCTATTGATTTTATTCTTTTTCTTCGGATCCAAAATAGAAGAATAAAAGAATAGGTATAAGAATTAAGTTAAGTCGATCCAAAAAAGAAAGGAGGGTTCATGGCCAAGGGCAAAGATGTTAGAATCAGAGTTATTTTGGAATGTATCAGTTGTGTTCGAAAGGGTACCAATAAGGAATCGACGGGGATTTCTAGATATAGTACTCAAAAGAATCGTCACAATACACCCGGACAATTAGAATTAAGAAAATTTTGTCGTTATTGTCGCAAACATACCACTCATAACGAAATAAAGAAATAGGAACATCGTGTGTTCGATTTTTCCAAAGAACTTCTTATTTAATATATAGAGCATAAATAGAATAGAAACTAAAAATGAACTCATCTGATTTTAGGTAGATATTATTTCATATGTATAGAGGGTTTTTATTTTTTTAGTTTCTATATATTATTTTTTTAGTTTCTATATATATAGTATATGAATAATTTTATTTTATATATATAGTATATGAATAAAATAATATATGGACCAAAGAAAGACTACTTCTTCTGGATCCAAAATTAATAAAATAAAGAAATCCATTTATTTATTTTTATTTATTTTTTTTTTTCAAATTTTTAACTAAGGAATAAATCATGTATATATCTAAACAACCTTTTCGTAAATCTAAGCAACCCTTTCGTAAATCCAAACAAACTTTTCATAAATCCAAGCAACCTTTTCATAAATCCAAACAACCTTTTCGTAAATCCAAACAACCTTTTCGTAGGCGTTCTCGAATTGGCCCGGGGGATCGAATTGATTATAGAAACATGAGTTTAATTAATCGATTTATTAGTGAACAAGGAAAAATATTATCCAGACGAATAAATAGATTAACCTTGAAACAACAACGATTAATTACTCTTGCTATAAAACAGGCTCGTATTTTATCTTTCTTACCATTTCGTAACTATGAGAATGAGAAGCAATTTCAAGCCCAGTCAATTTCAATAATTACTGGTCCTAGACACAGAAAAAATAGACATATTCCTCAATTAACACAAAAGTTCAATTCCAATCGAAACTTAAGAAACTCCAACGAGAATTTAAGAAACAACAATCGAAACTTAAGTTCCGATTGTTGATGTTTTATTCGAAAGGGCCAGACCCATATATAAAGAAAGTAACTCGGTTTTGATTCTTGTGTTTGTTATAAGAAAGAAAAAAGGGAAAAAGGAAATAGTTTTTTTTATTTATTGCAATATGTTCGTTGATTCCTACCACTTAATCTTAATTTATTGTATCTTCCCGGAGTTTCCTCTCCGGGAATTCCTTTTTAATTATTCCTGTATATTACTTTTTTATTCCTTTAATTGATAGTCTTTATTTTATTGGAAATTGTGTAAAGATTATTTGGATTTGATACAGCTACTTGTGCAAGCATTTTACGATTAAGAATCAATTCCTTCTTGTACAGATTGTGTATTAATTTACTATAACTATCGAATACTTTATATATTCGTGTTGCTGCATTTATACGAGTGATCCACAAACGACGAAAATCCCTCTTTTGCCTACCTCTATCGCGATGAGAAGAAACAAAAGCCCTTTTTACTTGTTGAGTAATCATTCGATTAAGTCTTAAATGAGCCCCTCTAAAGTTTGAGGCAAATGAACGCATTTTTGTTCGCCGTCTCCGAGCTATATATCCTCGCGGAACTCTGGTCATTGAATCAAATTAACCTTAATGAATAACAAATGATTTTTCTTCTTTTAACTACTCTTTTTCCCATTAATAATAAAACGGATTATTCCGATATATAAAATATAAATTCCAATGGCTTTTGCTACTATAACCTTCCCAACCACGATTTTTTATTCTATTCTCTTCAGTTATTTCGCATAGAAATAACAAATTTTAACGATACTAAAAAAACAGTGGGTTCCATCGTTTCTATGGTTATCTTTTAAACGGTGAGGCCCTCTCTATACACCGGAGCCCTTTCTTTCATTTCATCAAAAGATATTGTGAACTTGTATAGTTCACATTCTTTGGCTCTACCTATCCATTATAGAGTAAATAGCTCTTTTCACAATAAGAATTATTCATACAGTGACGGTATTTAATTATGAAAGTTGGCTAAGTAGCTGACCCTTTAGTCCGTTCTTTTAAGATAAAGGAACATAAGCCTTTTTCTTTTTATTACTATTTCCTCCGCTTAATGGATAACCATTTGCTACCAATGGGGGAATTGCTTCTTACAATTCCAATCTAGATGATTGGATTTGCACCAAAGGAAACCATAAATTTCATATACCATATAAATCTAAGATAGAGCTTCTCTATCCTATTCATTGGTACCGATCATGGATACTTAAAAAATTGTCTTATTTGTTTAAACTCATGATCTGAACGAGTCGCACATACACCCTAGCACATGTTCCCCGACGCTGAGGACATCCCTTAAGCGCGGGCGTTTTTCTAGCATTTCGTATTGACTGTCTTGCATTTCTAATAAGTTGTTTAACTGTTGGCATATCGTATGTATATAGAAAAAAATGGATTGGTTTAGATCGATCTTAACCTGATGATTCATCATCATGAAGTATTTCTATTTTCTATAAAATCGCATAAAACCCGAATTTTGGTTTGAAATAAATTTATAAGAAATTAAGCCACTACCAATCCTTAAACATTTCTGGAAACCACACTGGATCAGTATCGCAGTGTTCCTCAATCATTTCATCCCCTACAATATCGACAAGTCCATAAGCTTTGGCTTCGTCTGCTGACATAAAAACATCCCTTTCCATGTCTTCGGATACAACCCAAAAAGGCTTGCCTGTTCTTAGTGCATAAACCCTTGTGATCATTTCGCGAACTTTGTGTAACTCTTCCACTTCTAGTAAAAATTCTGGTGTCCTTGCCCGATAATAAGCACTAGCAGGTTGGTGGAGCATAATCCTAGCGTGAGGAAATGCTATACGCTTGGTGGGTTCTCCTCCAAGTAGAATGAAGGAGGCCATGGACGCGGCTATTCCGAGGCATATTGTATATATATCTGGTGTCACCGTTTGCATCGTATCAAAAATAGCCATTCCTGAGATTAGCCACCCGCCGGGGGAGTTTATAAACAAAAAAATATCGCTAATTCCATCTTCTATACTGAGATATACCATGAGACCTGTAATATGATTCGTGATCTCGCAACGAATCTCTTGACCTAAAAAAAGTGTCCTTTCTCGATACATAACATTGTATAAGTCAACCCAAGTCGCTTCGTCATCTCCGGGAATCCGGTAAGGTACTTTTGGAACACCAATGGGCATATTAGATTAATATTATTAAATTTAAGTTAAGAAAACTACACTTTAATATGGAAACGTAAGAATGGAAGAGAAAGAAAGAATCCGCAGTTTATTATCTTTATTTTTTTCTTATTCTATAAGAATACTATAGATTCTATTAATACATAGATTGAAAAATTATACATATAAGTAAGATAAGATAGATTGAATAAAGAAAAAGGAATCCGTGATTCGAGATAAAGAAAAAGGGATTAGAAATCTATTCTTCGTTTTTCCAAATAGCCCAAGCTACCCATTGCATATTGGCACTTATCGAGTATAGAATAGATCTGCTTCTCTTTCGTCTTACAAACAGAATTGGCTTCTTATTTTTAATGGAATGAAATAAATATTCACGCTTTCTGACACAAAATCCCCTAGAAGGGTTAGGTACATAGGATATGGATAATCTTTTCCAATGCGATAAAATAAAACGACATCGTGTCTATTTTTCTTTGCTAAAGGGGTATTTCCATGGGTTTGCCTTGGTATCGTGTTCATACTGTCGTATTGAATGATCCGGGTCGATTGCTTGCAGTGCATATAATGCATACAGCTCTAGTTTCTGGTTGGGCTGGCTCGATGGCTTTATACGAATTAGCAGTTTTTGATCCCTCTGATCCTGTTCTGGATCCAATGTGGAGACAAGGTATGTTCGTCATCCCCTTTATGACTCGTTTAGGAATAACCGATTCGTGGGGTGGTTGGAGTATTTCAGGAGGAACTGTAACGAATCCGGGTATTTGGAGTTATGAAGGTGTGGCAGGTGCACATATTGTGTTTTCTGGCTTGTGTTTCTTGGCAGCTATCTGGCATTGGGTATATTGGGACCTAGCAATATTCACTGATGAGCGGACAGGAAAGCCCTCTTTGGATTTGCCCAAGATCTTTGGAATTCATTTATTTCTTGCAGGGGTGGCTTGTTTTGGCTTTGGTGCATTTCATGTAACGGGTTTGTATGGTCCTGGGATATGGGTGTCCGATCCTTATGGACTAACTGGAAAAGTACAAGCTGTAAATCCTGCGTGGGGTGCAGAAGGTTTTGATCCTTTCGTTCCGGGAGGAATAGCTTCGCATCATATTGCTGCGGGTACATTGGGCATATTAGCGGGCCTATTCCATCTTAGTGTCCGTCCGCCTCAACGTCTATACAAAGGATTACGTATGGGCAATATTGAAACTGTACTTTCCAGTAGTATCGCTGCTGTTTTTTTTGCAGCTTTCGTAGTTGCCGGAACTATGTGGTATGGATCAGCAACTACCCCAATCGAATTATTTGGGCCCACTCGTTATCAGTGGGATCAGGGATACTTTCAGCAAGAAATATATCGAAGAGTTAGCGATGGGTTAGCTGAAAATCTTAGTTTATCAGAAGCATGGTCTAAAATTCCCGAAAAATTAGCCTTTTATGATTATATTGGTAATAATCCGGCAAAGGGGGGATTATTCAGAGCGGGTTCAATGGACAATGGGGATGGAATAGCTGTTGGATGGTTAGGACATCCTGTCTTTAGAGATAAAGAAGGGCGTGAGCTTTTTGTACGTCGTATGCCTACTTTTTTTGAAACATTTCCGGTAGTTTTGGTAGATGAAGAGGGAATTGTGAGAGCGGACGTGCCTTTTAGAAGAGCAGAATCCAAATATAGCGTTGAACAAGTAGGCGTAACGGTGGAGTTCTATGGTGGCGAACTTAATGGAGTAAGTTATTCCGATCCTGCTACTGTAAAAAAATATGCGAGACGTGCCCAATTAGGGGAAATTTTTGAATTAGATCGAGCTACTTTGAAATCGGATGGTGTGTTTCGCAGCAGTCCAAGGGGCTGGTTCACTTTTGGTCATGCTACCTTTGCTTTGCTCTTCTTTTTCGGACACATTTGGCATGGCGCTCGAACCTTGTTCCGAGATGTTTTTGCTGGCATTGATCCAGACTTGGATGCTCAAGTGGAATTTGGAACATTCCAAAAAGTTGGAGATCCAACTACAAGGAGACAGACAGTCTGATACCACATTGCTTTAGTATATTTCACTTCTCTTTTTTGATTTGACATGGGAAACCCCTCCTGTCCTTTTTTTGACTCTTTTTCTTTTTTTATATGGGAAATGACCCCAAATGACAAGTGAATAGGTGTGGAAGTTATAATTGTAAATAAACCACGATCGAATCTATGGAAGCATTGGTTTATACGTTCCTTTTAGTTTCGACTTTAGGGATAATTTTTTTCGCTATCTTCTTCCGAGAACCTCCTAAGGTTCCGACCAAAAAATGAAATAATTTAATTGAAGTAAGAAGTCTCCCCATCTGGGAGACTTCTTACTTCAATTAGTCCCCATGTTCTTCGAATGGGTCTCTTAATTGTTGAGAGGGTTGCCCAAACGCGGTATATAAGGCATACCCAGTAAAGCTTACAAGTAAACCAGATATGGAGATGGCGACTAAAGTTGCTGTTTCCATTTTTTTAGAATTTCAAGATTACAATGGATCTATGAAAAGATCGTGTATTTACAACTACAACGGAATAGTATACAAAGTCAACACCAATGATTAAATAGAATTTATGGCAACACAAACCGTTGAAGATAGTTCTAAAACTAAGCCAAGACGAACCGGTGCAGGTACTTTATTGAAACCCTTGAATTCAGAATATGGGAAAGTGGCTCCGGGTTGGGGGACTACTCCTTTTATGGGGGTCGCAATGGCTTTATTCGCGATATTCCTATCTATCATTTTAGAAATTTATAATTCTTCCGTTTTACTGGACGGAATTTTAACGAATTAGGTTTCTACTAACTAAAACTACGAAGTCATAGTTTTTCCATCCAAAAAAAGGCCTTTCTACTTTAAGCTCCACATTTCTAGACATTCTGGTAGTTCGACCGTGGATTTTTTGTTTCGGTATCTCTGGAATATGAGTGTGTGACTTGTTATAATTGATCCTATTGATAATACATAGAAAGGGCCTGTTATCTCTATCAAGATGATTCTAATTCGTCGGATATTATATTATTTATTCTAGTATCTGGAACACGAAATACATAGAGTAGATCAAGAAAAAAAAGGAACTATGATTCATACTCACTATTTAGACCTCGCAACCAGACTGAAAAAAAAAAAAAATTCAAGTAGTTCTTAATAAAAAAAGAAATTTTCTTCCTTCCAATTTTGTTTGCCCAAAAGACAGCTTTTTTTCTCTCGATTTTGTCGAGTCATTAGACCGACTCAATAAATGATCATCAAGCGGTTCTTATTCGAAGAACCCTTGCCTTTTGTTTAGCTTGAGACTCAATCATCGTGGCTTTAGTATGAATCTAAGGTTTTAATTGAACTAATTCATAGGATCATAACAAGATAATTTCTATCAAAAAACTACTAGAAATTTTTTATTTATTTTTACTAGTAAAAATAAATAAAAATAAAAATAAATAAAAAATAGGGAAGAGAAAAGTCAAGAGGCCCCTAATGATCAACATAAGGGAAAGAAAGACGGATGAGCTGACTTGAGATTTTTTGGCATTATCATCACAAAAAAGAAATTTTGGATTTTTCTTATTTCATATCTTCAAGGCAAATCGATCCAATCCCATGGCTGATGAAGTTTTGAGACTTTTTTTCTAATATCCGTTGAAAATTTGTGTGTTTTTGCTTGAGCCGTACGAGATGAAATTTTCATATACGGTTCTCGGGGGGGGTCGGGCTAGTTACCTATCTCAATAAAGTATATGATTGGTTTGAGGAACGTCTTGAGATTCAGGCAATTGCAGATGATATAACTAGTAAATATGTTCCTCCTCATGTCAACATATTTTACTGTTTAGGGGGAATTACACTTACTTGTTTTCTAGTACAAGTTGCTACCGGTTTTGCTATGACTTTTTACTACCGACCAACCGTTACAGAAGCTTTTTCCTCGGTTCAATATATAATGACGGAGGCCAACTTTGGTTGGTTAATCCGATCAGTTCATCGATGGTCGGCAAGTATGATGGTTCTAATGATGATCCTGCACGTATTTCGTGTGTATCTAACAGGTGGGTTTAAAAAACCCCGCGAATTAACTTGGGTCACAGGTGTGGTTTTGGGTGTATTGACTGCATCATTTGGTGTAACTGGTTATTCTTTGCCTTGGGATCAAATTGGTTATTGGGCAGTTAAAATTGTGACAGGTGTACCTGAAGCGATTCCGGTAATAGGATCCCCTTTAGTAGAGTTATTACGTGGAAGTGCTAGTGTGGGCCAATCCACTTTGACTCGTTTTTATAGTTTACATACCTTTGTACTGCCTCTGCTTACTGCGGTATTTATGTTAATGCATTTTCCAATGATACGTAAGCAAGGTATTTCTGGTCCTTTATAGGGAAGGCATATCATAGAGAATTCGAATTCTCATATATCATATCGGGTAGGTTGTGGTATTTCATTGCTACAAACATGGGTTATTGTAAAATAAGACATGTCATTTGGATACTTCTCTTCAACTCCGAAGTATTTTAATACAAATAGTTGAAGTGAATTTTACGAAAGAAAATAAGGCGGATTATGGGAGTGTGTGACTTGAATTATTGATTTGGCCATGCAGATAGAGAGTTGGATCTGCCACATTAGAATTCACGACCAAAGGTGTCTCCGCATCCAATCAACACGTAAGTCCCCTATCTAGGAAGGATAGGCTGGTTCACTTGAGGAGAATATTTTCTATGATCATACTCCAACCATGTCATCCATGAGCAGGCTCCGTAAGATCCCGTAGAGTATAAATGGAATAAGTCATGTCATATGATCCAGTTCTATATTTATTACACATACTTTTTATTATAGTATGGAAATGCATTCATTTTCTTTGCATCGATTTCGATCCGCAATACTATCGGAGTAAA